GACTCGAAAAACGGATCGGAATGTGAATGAAATGCACGATCTTCACAGGTATCACTCCTAAACCTAAAAGGTGGAATAGCGATTTTCGAACCATTTCCTATAAGAGAATAGAATGGTTTCCATTACTTTGAGAAATGGATTCTATATCAAACTATAGCTATTGCATTAAAAAAGAAAAGAAACTAATAGAAGTCGAAGACGCGGAATGGTAGTGAATAGAGAAAAAGATTCTTCTGATTTTCTTGTTCCTGAAAATATTCTGTCTATCTCCTAGACGCCGTAGAGAATTGACAATTTTCATGTCTTTCAATTCTCGTACTCGTAATTGGAAAGTTACGGAAGGAGATCCATCATTTTGCAATGAAAACAACATAAAAAACTCTGGACAATTTCGAAATCAGACCAAGCGTCTTAATACATATGCCAAAAAATTCATTATTGGCCCACCATTGATTACAAGATTTAGCTTTTATGAATCGCTATTGGTTTGATACGAATAATGGCAGTCGTTTCAGTATGTTAAGGATACAGATGTATCCACAATTCATTTAGAGTTACTTAATAGCCTATTTCTTATACTATATCTCTATCCTCTGAAATTCTCGAGCCGAAAGATGGATGCATATGCTGTGTTTCATTTTGCTAAATGATATCAATTAAACGGTGTATCAATTCTATAAATTGCATATAGCAATAAATAAATCAGCAAAATTCTTTTATTTTAGATAGAAGAAATGTTTCTTCTATCTAAAATAAAAGAATGTACCCTTATATCCAAATCCAATTTGCATCGAGAAAATAAATCCAAATTCCAGATTCCAGCAGTAGATGAATAATTGCAAATTTTTGTGTGTACAAGATTTGAATAACTTCAAAATAACTGACATAATTTTTGATTTTTCCTGATCAGAAAAATACATGAAAAAGAAAGGAGGTAGAAAAATTTTTTGATTTATGGTTAAAGAAGAAAAACAAGAAAACAGGGGTTCTGTTGAATTTCAAGTATTCAGTTTCACCAATAAGATACGGAAACTTGCTTCACATTTGGAATTACACAAAAAAGATTTTTCATCGGAAAGAGGTCTACGAAGACTTTTGGGAAAACGTCAACGTTTGCTGGCTTATTTGGCAAAGAAAAATAAAGTACGTTATAAGAAATTAATCAGTCGGTTGGATATTCGGGAGAAGTAATTTAATCGTTGGATTTTTTTTATTTTATTGGATTTTTTTTATTTTATTAGTAGTCTTATAGTAGTCTTAGATTTTGCATTTTGATGAGCCTCGTTTTGAGGAATTCATGGAATAATGAATTAAGGAAAAAAGAATTATGAGTCTACCACTTACAAGAAAGGATCTTATGATAGTCAATATGGGTCCTCACCACCCATCAATGCACGGTGTTCTTCGACTGATCGTTACTCTCGATGGTGAAGATGTTATTGATTGTGAACCCATATTAGGCTATTTACACAGAGGAATGGAAAAAATCGCGGAAAACAGAACTATTATACAATACTTGCCTTATGTAACACGGTGGGATTATTTAGCTACTATGTTTACAGAAGCAATAACGGTGAATGCACCAGAATTCTTGGAGAATATTCAAATACCCCAAAGAGCCAGTTATATTAGAGTAATTATGTTAGAATTGAGCCGTATAGCTTCTCACTTGTTATGGCTTGGACCTTTTATGGCAGATCTCGGAGCACAGACCCCTTTTTTCTACATTTTTAGAGAGAGAGAGTTGATATATGATCTATTTGAAGCTGCTACAGGTATGCGAATGATGCACAATTACTTTCGCATCGGAGGAGTAGCTGCCGATCTACCTTATGGATGGATGGATAAATGTTTAGATTTCTGTGATTATTTTCTACGAGGAGTTGTTGAATATCAACAACTTATTACGCGGAACCCTATTTTTTTAGAACGAGTTGAAGGCGTTGGTTTTATTAGCGGAGAAGAAGCTGTAAATTGGGGCTTATCAGGACCGATGTTACGAGCTTCTGGAATACAATGGGATCTTCGTAAAATTGATATTTATGAGTCTTACAATCAATTCGCTTGGAAAGTCCAATGGCAAAAAGAAGGAGATTCCTTAGCTCGCTATTTAGTACGAATCGGTGAAATGGGGGAATCCATAAAAATTATTCAACAGGCTATACGCAAAATCCCTGGAGGCCCTTATGAGAATTTAGAAGCCCGACGTTTTAAGAAAGCAAAGAATTCCGAATGGAATGATTTTGAATATCGATTTCTTGGTAAAAAACCTTCGCCCAATTTTGAATTATCAAAGCAAGAGCTTTATGTAAGAGTAGAAGCGCCAAAAGGTGAATTAGGAATTTATCTGGTAGGAGATGATAGCCTTTTCCCCTGGAGATGGAAAATTCGTCCCCCCGGTTTTATTAATTTGCAAATTCTTCCTCAGTTAGTTAAAAAAATGAAATTGGCTGATATCATGACGATATTAGGTAGTATAGATATCATTATGGGGGAAGTTGATCGTTGAAATGGTAATAGATAGGGTAGAGGTAGAAACTATCAATTGTTTTTCAAAATCGGAATTATTAAAAGAAGTCTATGGAATGATATGGATTCTACCCATTTTGACCCTCCTACTGGGAATCACAATACAAGTACTCGTAATTGTGTGGTTAGAAAGAGAAGTATCTGCGTCGATACAACAACGTATTGGTCCTGAATATGCTGGCCCCCTGGGACTGCTTCAAGCTGTAGCAGATGGAACTAAGCTACTTTTTAAAGAGGATATCCTCCCGTCCCGAGGAAATATTCCTTTATTTAGCATTGGACCCTCTATAGCAGTCATATCCATTTTATTAAGTTTTTTAGTTATCCCTTTGGGATATCGTTTTGTTTTAGCTGATCTTAGTATTGGGATTTTTTTATGGATTGCCATTTCAAGTGTTGCTCCTATTGGTCTTCTTATGGCAGGATATAGCTCAAATAATAAATATTCTTTTTCAGGCGCTTTACGAGCAGCTGCTCAATCTATTAGTTATGAAATACCATTAACTTTTTGTGTACTAGCAATATCTCTACGTGCGATTCGTTAAAATAGGAGCTTTTTCCTAGAAAATATATTGAATACTTAATGTTCCTTTTCTTATTCTGCATTCAGGTTGATAAGTTAAACTAGATAGCTATATGAGTGAAACAAAACTGCTTATTAATTTGCAGTAAAAAGAAAAAATCTCATTTCCTACGTACAAGAAAAAAGTTGAACTAAACATAAGCAGTGTAAACTCTTTACCCCAAGGTTGAGATTGTTTGATTAGTCATCATATCTTGAAGCGGGCAAGAATAAAGGATTCGCGGTATGGAATTCCATTACTTGAATATTTTTAGTTATTACTAAAACTTATAACCATAAGGGAATCCATCAAAAGTTAGTGAGGGATTAGGAACACTAAAGTACATAAAGGATTAGTAATGAGAGAATCAAAATCATTAGACATTTTTCTTCTAAAAGGAATCATAATAAGGACTTGAAATTAGTGGAAATGATCAAGTAGTACTTTCTTCGGATTCCGGTCCAGAGTATGTTCCCATTCACTTGTTAAAAAAATGGCTATCAAGAACGAATTAACCCTTTATTCCTTTTTTCTTTTTAAGTATTCCCTTCCCAGGGAAAGAAGAATAGGACAAAAGATATGGAATGCAATAAAAAAAGAATCCTTATTTATTCTTTCCTTCCTTTATCCATATTCATACAAAATTTCTCATGAACTAATGCCCAATTCTTTCCATTTATTAATTGCTATAACGAGTGTTTTATTCCAATAATAAGTTATTACTGAACAAAGAAAAATTTTCATTTTATTACATAAAGGGGGAGATCAATTCGGAAGCGCTTTTTTATTATTTGAGCAGACGGAATTGCTTTGGTCTAATTTAGGGCTTTCCAATCAATTTTATCTTACCTAACTCTATCTACGCACAGGGGATAATACCAAAATGGAACAATCCTTTCCTTTTTCTGATCATAGAGGAGCCGTATGAAGCTAAGGTTTCATGTACGGTTTTGAAATAGCGGTGGGAACTGTGATGTTATCATCGACTATGATTATCTAACAGTTCAAGTACAGTTGATATAGTTGAAGCACAGTCAAAATATGGTCTTTTTGGATGGAATCTTTGGCGTCAGCCTATAGGCTTTCTAGTTTTTCTAATTTCTTCGTTGGCAGAATGTGAAAGATTACCCTTTGATTTACCAGAAGCAGAAGAAGAATTAGTAGCGGGTTATCAAACCGAATATTCCGGTATTAAATATGGTTTATTTTATCTTGCTTCTTACCTAAATTTATTAGTTTCCTCTTTATTTGTAACTATTCTTTACTTAGGCGGGTGGAATTTTTCTATCCCCTATATACCCCTTTTTGGGTTTTTCCAAATGAATAAAATGGTTGGAGTTTTGGAAATGATAATGGGTATCCTTATTACATTAACTAAAGCTTATTTTTTTCTCTTCATTTCTATCACAATAAGATGGACTTTACCCAGAATGAGAATGGATCAGTTATTAAATCTTGGATGGAAATTTCTTTTACCTATTTCTCTGGGCAATCTCTTATTAACAACTTCTTTTCAACTAGTTTCACTATAAATATAAAGAAGATAATACAATAACAGTAAGAATATCTTCAACACAAAAGTTCTTTCAAACAAGAGAAAGAAACATACCTTTTTCATCGATATTTAAAATATGTTCCCTATGATAACTGGGTTGATTAGTTATGGTCAACAAACAATACGCGCCGCAAGATACATTGGTCAAAGTTTCATAATTACCTTATCCCACACAAATCGTTTACCTATAACAATTCACTACCCTTATGAAAAATCACTTACATCCGAGCGTTTCCGGGGGCGAATACACTTTGAATTTGATAAATGTATTGCTTGTGAAGTATGTGTTCGCGTATGTCCGATAGATCTACCCCTTGTGGATTGGAGATTTGAAAAGGATGTTAAAAGGAAACAATTGCTTAATTATAGTATTGATTTCGGAGTTTGTATATTTTGTGGTAACTGTGTTGAATACTGTCCGACAAGCTGTTTATCAATGACTGAAGAATATGAACTTTCTACTTATGATCGTCATGAATTAAATTACAATCAAATTGCTTTGAGTAGGTTACCAATCTCCATAATGGGAGATTACACAATTCAAACAATTAGGAATTCGCCTCGAAGTAAAATAGAGGAAGAAAAATCTTGGAATTTAAGAACGATTACTGATTACTAGGTACTAGGTTTTTTTAATCGAATAGTTTTTTATTAACTATACTATTTTTATTAACTATACTATAAAGAAAAAATAATAACTACTGCTTATTGCAAATTATTCCGGATTTAAAATGAGAGTAGATTTTCATGATGTAATTTCTAACTATACAACTTATATACAATATACAAAAAAATATCCTAATCTCTTTTTCCTTTCTTGAATCGTTTAGTTTTAGTCAGTTCATGAAAAATTTTATACTATTAACTTTTTCTTATCCATAATGGATTTACCTGGACCAATACATGAGATTCTTGTGCTATTTGGGGTATTTGTTCTTCTACTAGGGGGTCTAGGAGTAGTATTACTTACCAACCCAATTTATTCTGCCTTTTCGCTGGGATTAGTTCTTGTTTGTATATCCTTATTCTATTTTTTATTGAATTCCTACTTTGTAGCTGTTGCACAACTTCTTATTTATGTGGGAGCCATAAATGTCTTGATCCTATTTGCTGTAATGTTTGCAAACGGCTCAGAATGGTCTAAAGATACGAATTATTCAACTATTGGGGATGGGTTTACTTTACTCGTTTGTATAACTATTCCTTTTTCACTAATGACTACTATCCCAGATACGTCATGGTATGGAATTCTTTGGACTACAAGATCAAACCAAATAGTAGAACAGGGTATCATAAATAACGTTCAACAAATTGGGATTCATTTAGCAACCGATTTTTATCTTCCGTTTGAACTCATTTCCCTAATTCTTCTAGTTTCCTTAATAGGTGCAATTACTATGGCTCGCCAATAAGAAATACTTAGAATGAATCAAAATTCTTAGAATTTCAAATGTAAAATAAATAACTAAAGAATCAGAATTTGGATTTAATAAAACCCATCTACTGCCAACACAACAAATACCTTCTTTTTTCTTTTGTTGCGTAATTGTTCTTTTCTAATTAATTGAATCGGTTCAATTCTTGTCCTCATATTGAAATGAATCGAGATTGATAAGGAGTTAGTTAATGATGTTTGAGCATGTACTTTTTTTGAGTGTCTATTTATTTTCGATTGGTATCTATGGATTAATCACAAGCCGAAACATGGTTAGAGCTCTAATATGTCTTGAACTTATACTGAATTCAATTAATCTAAATCTCGTAACATTTTCTGATCTATTTGACAGTCGCCAATTAAAAGGAGACATTTTCACAATTTTTGTTATAGCCCTCGCGGCTGCTGAAGCAGCTATTGGACTATCCATTCTTTCTTCCATCCATCGTAACAGGAAATCCACTCGTATCAATCAATCTAATTTTTTGAATAATTAGACATAGAATCCTTTAAACAAAGTGCATACTTTAAACAAAGGTGCATATATAATAATATGGAACATTAAGATGAATAGAAATCGCTTATTATTATTTGAGAATATCCTTTTTTGGAGTAGGTTATTTCAGACTATTCTTTTTTTCTTATTGAATATTGCATTTTTTCAATTCATTGATATTGCAATAATTTCTACTGAAAAGATGATAGCCAATAAATTGACTAATTGGAATTAGTATGTAGAATTCGTATAATTATGACTGTTGAAGCCTTAAATTCAAGTCTCTTGGCTCTTTTCATGCTTTCTCACAAACAGATTAAGAATTCTTTGTTAAAGTTTGTATAAACCATTGTTTCGTCTGGTGTCTACAATACATCTAACTTATATAGTACTAATTTTATTTTTACCAGATCGAAAAATTTTATGTTGAAAAGAAAAATTTATAGATCCAATGTCACATTCTGTAAAAATTTATGATACATGTATAGGATGCACTCAATGTGTACGAGCTTGTCCAACAGATGTGTTAGAAATGATACCTTGGGATGGATGTAAAGCCAAGCAAATTGCTTCCGCGCCGAGAACCGAAGATTGTGTGGGTTGTAAGAGATGCGAATCCGCCTGCCCAACAGATTTTTTAAGTGTCCGCGTTTATTTAGGGCCTGAAACAACTCGCAGCATGGCTCTATCTTATTGATACGTTACAAAAAACTCCACTTGAATCGTCTGATTCCTCTTTACCGAAGAAGCCTGTGCTCGAAACAATCGAGCATGGGCTTTTCTGGTCAAAACGTATCTTGTCTTTATTATTTTATCATGAGTTATTTTCCTTGGTTAACAATACTTGTTCTTTTGCCGATATTTGCGGGTTCATTAATTTTCTTTTTACCTCATAAAGGAAACAAAATCATTAGGTGGTATACTATATCTATTTGTTTATTAGAATTCCTTCTAATGACTTATGCATTCTGTTATCATTTCCAATTGGAAGATCCCTTAATCCAATTAAAGGAGGATTCTAAATGGATAGATGTTTTTGATTTCCACTGGAGATTAGGAATCGATGGACTTTCATTAGGATCTATTTTATTGACAGGATTTATCACTACTTTAGCTACTTTAGCTGCTTGGCCAGTTACCCGGAATTCACGATTATTCTATTTCCTGATGCTAGCAATGTATAGTGGTCAAATAGGATTATTTTCTTCACGAGACCTTTTACTTTTTTTTATCATGTGGGAGTTAGAATTAATTCCTGTTTACTTACTTTTATCCATATGGGGGGGAAAGAGGCGTCTGTATTCAGCTACCAAGTTTATTTTGTATACTGCAGGGGGTTCCATTTTTTTCTTAATCGGAGTTCTGGGTATGGGCTTATATGGTTACAACGAACCAAAATTAGATTTGGAAAGATTGATTAACCAATCATACCCTGCAACACTGGAAATACTACTTTATTTTGGCTTCCTTATTGCTTATGCTGTTAAATTGCCGATTATACCTTTACATACATGGTTACCGGATACCCACGGAGAAGCACATTATAGTACATGTATGCTTTTAGCGGGAATCCTATTAAAGATGGGAGCATACGGATTGATTCGGATCAATATGGAATTGTTACCTCATGCTCATTATCTATTTTCCCCCTGGTTGGTAATAATAGGAGCGGTGCAAATAATCTATGCAGCTTCAACTTCTCTTGGTCAAAGAAATTTCAAGAAAAGAATAGCCTATTCCTCCGTATCCCACATGGGTTTCATAATTATAGGGATTGGTTCCATAACCAACATTGGACTAAATGGAGCTATTTTACAAATATTATCCCATGGATTTATCGGTGCTACACTTTTTTTCTTGGCGGGGACGGCTTGTGATAGAATGCGTCTTGTTTATCTCGAAGAATTGGGGGGAATATCTATCCCAATGCCGAAAATTTTTACCATGTTTAGTAGCTTTTCAATGGCTTCTCTTGCCTTGCCAGGGATGAGCGGTTTTGTTGCGGAATTAGTAGTATTTTTCGGACTAATTACTAGTCCTAAATTTATGTTAATGCCAAAAATGCTAATTACTTTTCTAATGGCAATTGGAATGATATTAACTCCTATTTATTTATTATCTATGTTACGCCAGATGTTCTATGGATACAAGCTATTTCATATTCCAAACGAAAATTTTTTGGATTCTGGACCACGAGAACTCTTTCTTTTAATCTGTATCTTGTTACCAGTAATAGGAATTGGTATTTATCCAGATTTTGTTCTCTCGCTATCCGTTGATAGGGTGGAGGCTCTCTTATCCAATTATTATCCTAAATAGGATTTTCTTTTTTTAACTAGTCCACTCTATATTCCTATAGTTGAAAACCCCAAAAATTCAGAAAAAAGCCAAAAAGTCTAATTAGATCTATCTCGAATTTTTGAGAACCCTTTGAAATGAAAAGACGCTCAAGGGGTTCTCAAATCAAACAAAAATGGAAAAAAACCTTCATAAAAAAAAAGTTTTATGTTATGTAATCATTTAGATACTAATGTAAATGAACCATAACTATGTAAACCTATTCCTAACAGATTGATACCAAAATAGCAGATCCAAATTATAAGAAATCCTATCGAAGCTACAAGTGCAGAATTCGTACCCTTCCAAATTTTATTTGTTCTACTATGTAAATAAATTGCAAATATGGTCCAGGTAATAAAAGCCCAAGTTTCCTTAGGATCCCAATTCCAATAGGATCCCCATGCCTCATTAGCCCATACTGCTCCACAAAGAATGCCTACGGTTAAAAGGGTAAACCCTAGACTAATGACACGATAACTCCACGAATCCAAACGCTCAGTTAATTGATATTTGTAATAATTTGGAAATGCAGGAAAAAAAGTGTTTTTTAAAGCACTTCTTTTTGCATAGAAATATTCAATCTCACTAAAGAAAAACGTTTTACTTAAAACATTTTTTTTCTTTTTAGAAAAGAAATCGAAATTCTTTCGAAATAGAATGATTAGAAGAGCGGCGGATAATAAGGATCCGCACAAAAGAGTTGCATAACTTAGTAACATCATACTGACATGCATCAGTAACCACTGAGATTGTAGAGCGGGTACTAGTATTGTAGATTGATGGATTTCAGTTAAAAGACCTGATGTGGCAAAGCCTTGCGTGAAAATAGTGCTTGGCATAGTTATTGTGCTTAAACCATTTTTAGAGTTCTGTATCTTAGGAATAGTATGAAGAATATACAGAACCCATGAAAGGAAGATCAATGACTCATATAAATTACTTAACGGAAAATGTCCCGAAGAAACCCAACGAGAAACTAAGAATCCTGTTATAGAGAAAAAAGTAGCTATCATTCCTTTTTCTGACGAATCACGTAATCCCCTAAGTTCACGAACTAATAAGGTTATCAAATGAATCATAATTACAATTGAAATAGTTGAGAAAGAGATATGAGTTAGTATATGTTCTAAAGTTGGGAATAGCATAAGGAGAAGGTCCATTACAAAATTGGAAATTTCGAATTGAATCTATTTTCTAATCTATTGTATTCTTTTTCGAGAATGCCGCCACTCGGACTCGAACCGAGATGCTTGAGCACTGCTTCCTAAGAGCAGCGTGTCTACCAATTTCACCATGGCGGCTAACTTGAAATAAAAGTTCACTTAAAAGAATAATAGTTATTTTCTCCCAAATCGTCGAGATTGGGAGAATCCATAGAATTTAGGAACATTAGAATTTCATCATTAAATACTTTGTGTATTTTGGATAAGAGATAAGATAGGTAGAGGTTGTAAGTCCTATTGCAAGAATACTGTACTTTTGATAATAGAATCCTCCTAAAAAAAATAGGAGGATTCTATTATCAAAAGTTCTTTGATAGGAAAAGAATACTGAAGACACAATATACCAAAAACTTTTGTTCTATAGAACAATAACAGAGGGATTAGTTCTAAGAAGATTGTACCGAACAATTCGACACATACACATATCAAGTACATTCATTAATTAATCCGAGCTATTTATTCATATTAAATAATTCAGATTTGTTTGGCATAGGTCAATTCTGATTATTCCAAAACCAGATTATTTGTTTGTTTGTTGCCCAGAAAACCTTTTGGTTTTGGATGCTCGTTGCCGCTAGAAAATGATCTTAATTTTGCTAAAGAGTAAGACTTTACTATGGAAAAATAAGTCTTTTTTTTCCAAATATTTTTACGAATACGTTTTTTTGCCATCGAAGTACGTTTTTTTGGAACTGCCATTCAAAAAGGAGATTCTTTTTTTTCTAGTTGTATGTGAAAGACATCTATTGTCGCAAATTAATCCTTCTTTCTGTTTTTTCTTAGTATTTATACAAAAATTATAATTTTTTTTACTTTATTTTTTTACTTTATTTTGATTTTATTTTGATTTTGTCTAAAGTGAATAAGACAAGAGTTTTTTACCGTATTATATATATTTTTTTCGATTTTGTTTTAATAGTATAGAATATAAACAAAAATATATTATATACAAAGGTTTTCTATTTAAATCAATTTATATATCAAATATACTCCATATATAAATATACGGTATGGGGAATAAGCTCTCATATAAGAAGGGGAGATAAAAAGAAGCTAAAATTCAATCAAATAGTTAATTAAGTTCAGAACAGTATTCCATCATTGAATTCCAATCAAAGTAAAAAAAACTTAATCTCTTAAACAAGACATTCTAAAACTTAGATAATTCTAGTCATTAGGATTTCCGTTTTATATGAAGTAAGAAATATTCGAGAATTTCCTAAAAATAGAGGTTTTTTTTGGAATTCTATCAAAAAGTTAGGAAACAAGAGAGCTATTTCATTTTACCAGAAAGAAATACAAAAATGAATAGAAAGTTATATGATTCAATCTCTTTTTATTTTAATAAATAGCTTTTTTTAGCTAATAACTAGATAACGAAATTCTTTGATTAACTTTTTGAATTTAAGTAATTAAACCCATTCCGCATTTTTGAATATTTCAATGAGACAAATTTGGAAAAATTCAGAATTCCAGTATTTTTTCTTATTCTTATTTTGTTTTTTTAATTCCTTTAGAAAAAGATAAGAATAGGTTTGGTGAATCGGAAACAATTATTTTATAGACAAATTGAACTTTCAATTTCAACTAAAAATTGCTATATATTTTTTTCTTATGGAACATACATATCAATATGCCTGGGTAATCCCTCTTCTTCCACTTCCTGTTATTATGTCAATGGGGTTTGGACTTTTTCTTATTCCGACAGTAACAAAAAATCTTCGTCGCATATGGGCTTTTCCTAGTGTTTTACTCTTAAGTATAGCTCTGGTATTCTCAGTTCATCTATCTATTCAACAAATAAATGGAAGTTCTATCTATCAATATCTATGGTCTTGGACCATCAATAATGATTTTTCTTTAGAATTTGGATACTTCATTGATCCCCTTACTTCTATTATGTTAATACTAATTACTACTGTAGGAATCTTGGTTCTTATTTATAGTGACGATTATATGTCTCACGATGAAGAATATTTGAGATTTTTTGTTTATATAAGTTTTTTTAATACTTCTATGTTGGGGTTGGTTACTAGTTCCAATTTGGTACAAATTTATTTTTTTTGGGAACTTGTGGGAATGTGTTCCTATTTATTGATAGGCTTTTGGTTTACACGGCCAATTGCAGCGAGTGCTTGTCAAAAAGCTTTTGTAACTAATCGTGTAGGGGATTTTGGTCTGTTATTAGGAATTTTAGGATTTTTTTGGATAACAGGCAGTTTAGAATTTCGGGATTTGTTCAAAATAGCTAATAACTGGATTCCTAATAATGGGATAAATTCTTTACTTACTACTTTGTGTGCTTTTTTTTTATTTCTTGGTGCAGTTGCAAAATCCGCACAATTCCCTCTTCACATATGGTTACCCGATGCTATGGAAGGGCCCACCCCCATTTCGGCTCTTATACACGCAGCAACTATGGTTGCTGCGGGGATTTTTCTTCTAGCTCGACTTCTTCCTCTTTTCATATCCCTGCCTTTGATAATGAGTTTTATTTCTTTAATAGGTGCAATAACACTCTTCTTAGGAGCTACTTTAGCTCTTGCTCAGAGAGATATTAAAAGAAGCTTAGCCTATTCTACAATGTCTCAATTGGGTTATATGATGTTAGCTCTAGGTATAGGTTCTTATCAAGCTGCTTTATTCCATTTGATCACTCATGCTTATTCGAAAGCTTTATTGTTCTTGGGATCCGGATCCGTTATTCATTCAATGGAGCCTCTTGTTGGGTATTCACCAGATAAAAGTCAGAATATGGTTCTTATGGGTGGTTTAAGAAAATACGTTCCAATTACACGAACTACTTTTTTATGGGGTACACTTTCTCTTTGTGGTATTCCACCTCTTGCTTGCTTCTGGTCCAAAGATGAAATCCTTAGTAATAGTTGGTTGTATTCACCTTTTTTTGGAATAATAGCCTCTTTTACTGCAGGATTAACTGCATTTTATATGTTTCGGATATATTTACTTACTTTTGATGGGTATTTGCGTGTTCATTTTCAAAATTACAGTAGTACTAAAGAGGGCTCGTTGTGTTCAATATCCTTATGGGGAAAAAGCATATCCAAAGAGGTTAATAGGGATTTTGTTTTATCAACAATGAAGAGTGGAGTTTCTTTTTTTTCGCAAAATATATCCAAAATTCCCAGTAATGCGAGAAATAGGATAGGATCCTTTAGGACTCCTTTTGGGGCTAAAAACATTTTAGTCTATCCTCATGAAACGGGAAATACTATGCTATTTCCTCTTCTTATATTACTTCTTTTTACTTTGTTCATTGGATTCATAGGAATCCATTTTGATAATGGAGTAATTAATAATGGAATATCGGAATTAGCCATATTATCAAAGTGGCTAACTCCTTCAAGAAACTTTTTACAAGAAAGTTCTAATTCTTCTATAAATTCATATGAATTTCTCACTAATGCAATTTCTTCTGTAAGTTTAGCTATTTTTGGTCTATTCATAGCATATATCTTCTATGGATCCTCTTATTCTTTTTTTCAGAATTTGAATTTTAGAAATTCCCTTGTAAAAGGGAATCCCAAAAACCTCTTTTTGGATCAAGTAAAAAAAAAGATATACAGTTGGTCATATAATCGTGGTTATATAGATGTTTTCTATACTAAGGTCTTTATCTTGGGTATAAGAGGATTAGCCGAACTAACGCTTTTTTTCGATAAAGGTGTCATTGATGGAATTACCAATGGAGTGGGTCTTGTTGGTTTTTGTATAGGAGAAGAAATAAAATATGTAGGGGGGGGTCGAATATCATCTTATTTATTCTTTTTTTTATCTTATGTATCCTTGTTTTTATTCTTTTTTCCTTAATTCATTATTCCATGAATTCCTCAAAACGAGGCTCATCAAAATGCAAAATCTAAGACTACTATAAGACTACTAATAAAATAAAAAAAATCCAATAAAATAAAAAAAATCCAACGATTAAATTACTTCTCCCGAATATCCAACCGACTGATTAATTTCTTATAACGTACTTTATTTTTCTTTGCCAAATAAGCCAGCAAACGTTGACGTTTTCCCAAAAGTCTTCGTAGACCTCTTTCCGATGAAAAATCTTTTTTGTGTAATTCCAAATGTGAAGCAAGTTTCCGTATCTTATTGGTGAAACTGAATACTTGAAATTCAACAGAACCCCTGTTTTCTTGTTTTTCTTCTTTAACCATAAATCAAAAAATTTTTCTACCTCCTTTCTTTTTCATGTATTTTTCTGATCAGGAAAAATCAAAAATTATGTCAGTTATTTTGAAGTTATTCAAATCTTGTACACACAAAAATTTGCAATTATTCATCTACTGCTGGAATCTGGAATTTGGATTTATTTTCTCGATGCAAATTGGATTTGGATATAAGGGTACATTCTTTTATTTTAGATAGAAGAAACATTTCTTCTATCTAAAATAAAAGAATTTTGCTGATTTATTTATTGCTATATGCAATTTATAGAATTGATACACCGTTTAATTGATATCATTTAGCAAAATGAAACACAGCATATGCATCCATCTTTCGGCTCGAGAATTTCAGAGGATAGAGATATAGTATAAGAAATAGGCTATTAAGTAACTCTAAATGAATTGTGGATACATCTGTATCCTTAACATACTGAAACGACTGCCATTATTCGTATCAAACCAATAGCGATTCATAAAAGCTAAATCTTGTAATCAATGGTGGGCCAATAATGAATTTTTTGGCATATGTATTAAGACGCTTGGTCTGATTTCGAAATTGTCCAGAGTTTTTTATGTTGTTTTCATTGCAAAATGATGGATCTCCTTCCGTAACTTTCCAATTACGAGTACGAGAATTGAAAGACATGAAAATTGTCAATTCTC